GTTGCCTGTAGCTTAAGCCTAAAGTATAGCACTGAAAATGCTAAGATGGTACCACCCTCCAACAAAGGTCTTGGTCTTAAACCTCATATTACCTAAAACCATTTGTTTATACATGCAAGCCTCACCACAACGGTGAAACAGCCATAACAACCTAGAGCCGGCATCAGTCAACCACCACGACGCCAAGCAATAGCCACACCCCCACGGGCAATACAGCAGTAGTTAATATTAGGCCATAAGTGAAAACTTGACCAAGCAAAATGAACACAGGGCCGGTTAATCTCGTGCCAGCGACCGCGGTTACACGATAGACCCAAGATAATATTAACGGCGTAAAAATGACTAAAATAACAGTTACAACCTTAGGGTGAAAATCAAACTAGGCTGTAAAAAGCCATAAGCCCCATTAACCACTCCCCCTAACACCACACAACTTTGACTCATGAAAGCTAGGACACAAACTAAGATTAGATACCCTACTATGCCTAACCATAATCACAATTAAATTACTAATTGTTCGCCAAACAACTACGAGTCACACTTAAAACTTAAAAGACTTGACGGTACTTCATCACGACCTAGAGGGGCCTGTCTAATAACCGATGATCCACGATTAACCCCACCCTTTCTCGCCCAACAGTCTATATACCGCCGTCGCCAGCTTACCTTGTAAAAGAAATAAAGTGAGCCTAACAGTATTACACTAGAACGACAGGTCGAGGTGTAACCCATGAAAGGGCCAAGATGGGCTACATTCTCCAACCGAGAATACGAATAGCACTATGAAACTAGTGCCTGAAGGCGGATTTAGCAGTAAGATAAGAATAAAACACCTAACTGAACACAACGCAATGAAGTGCGTACACACCGCCCGTCATCCCTGTCACCACAACATTAACCTTAATAAACCAACTAAAAAACCAAGCAGGGCAAGTCGTAACATGGTAAGTGTACTGGAAAGTGTACTTAGAAACAAAAAGTAGCTTACAAAAAGCACTCGACCTACACTCGAACGACATTACATTAATCTTTTTGAGCTGACTAAACAACTAAACACAAACATACACTGCAAAACAAACAAATCATTTGTCCCACTCAGTAGTTGCGATCGAACAGTTATAAGTCACAATAAAGTACCGCAAGGGAATACACCAAGCAATAAACAGCAAAGACTAACCCTTGTACCTTTTGCATCATGGTCTAGCAAGAATAGATGGACAAGAAGAATCACAGCCCATTACCCCGAAACCGAATGAGCTATTTTCAAGCAGTCTAACGGACGCACCCTTCTATGTAGCAAAATAGTGGGAAGACTTAAAAATAGAGGTGAAACGCCTACCGAATTCGGAGATAGCTGGCTGCCCCAAACAGAATCTAAGTTCTACTTTAGAGCACTATTTAATCAATTAAATTCTAAAGATAATCAACAAAGGTACAGCTTTATTGATCCAGGATACAACCTGAATTTGCAAGAAACTATAATAACTAAACCCGTAGGCCCTCAAGCAGCCACCCTAAAAAATATCGTCAAAGAATTAACATTAAAAAAAACCAACACCGACTAAAAACTTCAAATTAACTAAAGGCGGACCTACACAAGTAGGTATCATTATGCTAAAACTAATAATAAGATTCCATCTCTTTACGCACCCCCCCACTAGAAACAGAAAAACTACTAGTAATTAACAGACCACAAAAGGCAAACAATAAACCCATACACACCTTCAAACATACTGTGACCCCGACACAGGAGCGTTAAAAAGAAAGATTAAATGTTATAAAAGGAACTCGGCAACCAAGGACTCCAACTGTTTAACAAAAACATAACCTTTAGCCAAACAAGTATTAAAGGCGACGCCTGCCCAGTGAACTATTAAACGGCCGCGGTATCCTAACCGTGCAAAGGTAGCATAATCATTTGTCTATTAATTGTAGACCTGTATGAAAGGCAAAATGAGAGCCCAACTGTCTCTTATAACAAATCAATTAAACTGATCTCCTAGTACAAAAGCTAGAATAACAACATAAGACCAGAAGACCCTGTGAAGCTTTAACAAACCTATTAAACCTGATAATAATTACTTTCGGTTGGGGCGACCTTGGAACAAAAAAGAACTTCCAACACATGACTTCATCATAAAACAGGCATACAAGCCATATTAGACCCAGCACAGCTGATAATTGAAATAAGTTACTCCAGGGATAACAGCGCCATCTTCTTTAAGAGCCCATATCAAAAAGAAGGTTTACGACCTCGATGTTGGATCAGGACATCCCAGTAATGCAGTCGTTACTAAAGGTTCGTTTGTTCAACGATTAACAGTCCTACGTGATCTGAGTTCAGACCGGAGCAATCCAGGTCAGTTTCTATCTATGTAACGCTTTACCTAGTACGAAAGGACCGGCACAGCAAAGCCAATGCCACACGCACGCTTTACCACAAAAATATATAAACCTATTAATAAACGACCCCACCACTAAACCTAGATAAGGTTAATTAAGGACTACCACACCTTAATAATTTCAACCATACTTAACATCATTAACCCCCTACTATACATCCTCCCCATTCTAATCGCAGTCGCATTCCTCACCCTATTAGAACGAAAACTACTAGGATACATGCAACTACGCAAAGGCCCGAACTTAGTAGGACCCCTGGGCCTACTACAACCTATCGCAGATGGCCTAAAACTAATTACAAAAGAAACAACTAAACCAACTCTCTCATCTCCAATCCTGTTTACACTTTCCCCCATTATAGCCCTATCCTTAGCTCTAATCTCTTGAGCACCAATACCTATACCAAACGCATTAACCAACATAAACCTCGGCTTACTCTTTATCATAGCCATGTCCGGCATATTCACATATACTATCCTATGGTCCGGATGATCATCAAACTCAAAATACCCCTTAATAGGCGCAATACGAGCCGTAGCTCAAATTATTTCCTATGAAGTAACACTAGGACTAATTATTATCTCATTAGCCACTATCTCGGGGAGCTACTCCCTACCCTCCTTCACAGAAACACAAGAACACTCTTGACTCCTATTTGCATCCTGACCCCTAGCCATAATATGATTTACCTCTACCCTAGCAGAAACCAACCGATCCCCATTCGACCTAACAGAAGGAGAGTCAGAACTTGTTTCCGGATTTAACCTAGAATTCTCAGCCGGACCATTTGCCCTACTATTCCTAGCCGAATACACCAACATTCTGTTAATAAACACCCTTTCAGCCATAATATTCATAAACCCCGGGAACTCCACCCCAGAACTATTCACAATAAACTTAATAATAAAAACAATAATCATAACAACACTATTTCTATGAATCCGCGCTTCATATCCACGATTCCGCTACGACCAACTCATACACCTACTATGAAAACAATACTTACCACTCACCCTATCCATCTGCCTACTTAACCTATTTACAACAACAACACTCTGCGGGACCCCCCCCCAATGGAAGCGTGCCTGAGAACACAAGGACTACCTTGATAGAGTAGATACGGGAACCATCAACCCCACTTCCTACATCAAAGAGGGTCCTCCATCCCTGGCCCCCAAAGCCAGTATTTTACTATTTAAACTACTCTCTGAATATCCATAAAACCGTAAAAAATAACTCTCCTAGGACCCCCCCCCTACCCCCCCCCAGAGTTTAATCCGGAAATCGGCCTATATATGTACTCTTTACATATATGGCCCTCATATTGCTATGTATAAAAATACATTAATCGTTTTGCCTCACGCCTAATAAACTAAAATTTGACTTTAATTAATTATATACAAAACTGGCTCATTCACATAATTTCTTTCCCTCATTTTCGGGTCGTTCCATTTAACAAAGGTTGCTCGTTATTAGTAATCATGGCTATCCACTTCAAACCGGTGTCCCATGATTTATCCCTTCCCGGGAAATCCTCTATCCTTTCACCACAGGCATACAGTCCCGCTTTTCACGTCCATATATTGTAACTCCTCCCGTCTATGTCCTTTCCAAGGCCGCTGGTTACACCTTCAAGAACATCTCAATGGTCCGGAACCACCCCGCCTTACTTGCTCTTTCCAAGACCTTTGGTCGCACCCTTTATCCTGGTACATTTGGCCTCATGTTCTTATCACGTATGCCTGCGCCACCCCTGGTTGGTTTTTTTAAGGGTACCTTTCACCTGACACCCATATATGCCCGTTACCGTCACCCCTTCCGGGGTAGACCATTAGTCCAGGTGGAGCTATATTCTTGGTCTAGCACTTTCTCCTATATGGATACATCTCTTAATGCTTGTTAGACATATTCTTCCATAATGCTAAAAATTCCATTCTTTTTTACTAAAGAAATCCCGCTTTGAGCACGTTTTTTTACCCGATTTTTCAAGTTTTCACCAAAATCAATACCACTTTTCCATACTAAAATTACAAACCCCAAATCCTATAAGAAGTTATTTTTAAAACCATTTTTATTTTTTTTTAACGCGAGAGAAAAAAGATTATAAGAAATCCTATCGATATTTGGGACTACCGAATATCTGCTATTTTCCACAGCACCTCGAATCATAAGCGCAAATTGCCCGAGGCCAAACACAGCCGTTTTTGCCTTTATTTTTCAATCAATCCCGAATTTCTATATATTAAGGTAGCAAAGCACGGCCATGCAAAAGGCTTAAAACCTCAACACAGGTGTTCAAATCATCTCCTTAATACTAGAAAATCAAGATTCGAACTTGAACTCAGAAGCCCAAAACTTCTAATACTACCTTATAATATTTTCTAAGTAAAGTCAGCTAAATAAAGCTACCGGGCCCATACCCCGAAAATGTCCACAGGACCTTTACTAATTAACCCAACATCATTAACAACTATTACAACCAGCATCATCATAAGCACCATACTAATCACCACAACAACACATTGACTTATAGCCTGAGTTTGCCTAGAAATCAACACCCTATCCATAATACCAATTATCTCCAAACCCAACCACCCCCGAGCAACAGAGGCAACAACAAAATACTTTCTAACACAAACTCTAGCTTCCATGACTATCCTATTCGCAACGACCATAAATGCACTAAACACATCAAACTGAGAAATCGCCCTTACCACAGAAAATACAACCATAAAAATCATTACCCTGGCCCTAATAATAAAAATAGCGGCAGCCCCATTCCACTTCTGACTCCCAGAAGTAGCACAGGGTGCCACAACACTAACAGCCCTAGTAATCCTAACCTGACAAAAAATCGCCCCCCTCAGCATCCTCATAATAAACCACAACAACACCAACTTATCAATCCTAAGCTTATCAGCAATCCTCTCTGTTCTCTGGGGGGGGGTAGGGGGATTAAACCAAACCCAACTCCGAAAACTTTTAGCCTTCTCATCAATCGCCCACACAGGCTGAATCCTAGCTACCATCACCATAGCACCCAACATCTCTATCCTTACCTTCCTAATCTATACAATAACCACCATTCCCATCTTCCTCGCACTAAGCACATCATCAACAACCACCATTAAAGACATAGGAACCATATGAACTACTTCCCCCCACCTCATATTAATCACACTACTAACCATCCTCTCCCTTGCCGGCTTACCACCCCTCACAGGGTTCATACCAAAATGACTCATCTTAAACAAAATAACCACCCTCAACCTAACCACAGAAGCCACCCTCATAGCCATATCCTCCCTACCCAGCCTTTATGTCTATATCCGACTAACCTATCTCCTCACCATAACAATACCCCCCCACATATCCACCACACAAATAAAATGACGGTCATCACACAAAACCCCCCCCCAACTATCAACCACACTAGCAACTATAATAATATTACTTCTGCCCCTCTCACCAAACATATAGAAACTTAAGTTATATTAAACTAGGAACCTTCAAAGCTCCAAATAAAGCACTACTTTAGTTTCTGTAGAGCTTGCAGATCACCACATCTCCTGCTTGCAACACAGACATTTTAACTAAACTAAAGCTCCCTAGACTAGCGGGCCTCGATCCCACAAAAAACTAATTAACAAATAGCTGTCCAAACCGACGGACTTTAATCTACCTTCTCCGTTTTTGGGCGGGGGGAAAAAACGGAGAAGCCCCGGGCGGAGGCCGACTTCAGATTTGCAGTCTGACATGATGACACCTCGGGGCTTGGTAGCAAGGGTTTACCTGTGTGTAAATTTACAGTTTACCGCTTAAATCAGCCATACTACCTGTGTATATTACCCGTTGACTATTTTCAACAAACCACAAAGATATCGGAACCCTATACCTCATATTCGGCGCATGGTCCGGACTCATCGGAGCCTGCCTAAGCATTCTAATACGCATAGAACTGACACAGCCGGGGTCCCTATTTGGTAGCGACCAGATCTTTAATGTATTAGTAACTGCCCACGCATTCATCATAATCTTCTTCATAGTAATACCCATCATAATCGGTGGGTTCGGAAACTGGCTAATCCCTCTTATACTCGGAGCCCCCGACATAGCCTTCCCCCGAATAAACAACATAAGCTTTTGACTCCTGCCCCCAGCACTACTTCTACTACTATCTTCCTCCTACGTCGAAGCAGGTGCAGGCACAGGTTGAACCGTCTACCCCCCCCTTTCCGGAAACTTAGTTCACTCAGGCCCATCAGTAGACCTGGCCATCTTCTCACTCCACCTAGCAGGGGCCTCATCCATCCTGGGAGCAATTAACTTCATCACTACATGCATCAACATAAAACCCAAGTCAATACCAATATTCAACATACCCCTATTTGTCTGATCCGTTATAATTACCGCAATTATGTTACTCCTAGCATTACCCGTACTTGCAGCAGCAATCACCATACTCCTAACAGACCGAAACTTAAACACAACCTTCTTTGACCCGTGCGGAGGGGGAGACCCAGTCCTATTTCAGCACCTATTCTGATTTTTTGGCCACCCAGAGGTATACATCCTAATCCTGCCCGGTTTCGGCATTGTATCTAGCATCATCACCTTCTACACAGGAAAAAAGAACACATTCGGATACACCAGCATAATCTGAGCAATAATATCCATTGCAATCTTAGGATTTGTGGTCTGAGCTCACCACATATTCACTGTAGGCCTAGACATCGACAGCCGTGCCTACTTTACAGCAGCCACAATAATCATCGCAATCCCAACAGGAATCAAAGTCTTTGGCTGACTGGCAACTCTTACCGGAGGACACATCAAATGACAAACCCCAATCTACTGAGCCCTGGGGTTTATCTTCCTATTTACTGTCGGCGGAATAACTGGAATTATTTTAGCAAACTCATCTCTAGACATTGTACTCCATGACACCTATTACGTTGTAGCACATTTTCACTATGTTCTGTCCATAGGGGCAGTATTCGCCATCATGGGGGGCCTCACTCACTGATTCCCTTTATTCACAGGATACTCCCTAAATCAAACCTTAACTAAAACTCAATTCTGAGTAATATTCTTAGGCGTTAATATAACATTCTTTCCACAACACTTCTTAGGACTATCTGGGATACCACGCCGATACTCAGACTTTCCAGATGCTTTCACCCTATGAAACACCATCTCATCGATCGGCTCAACAGTCTCCCTAATCGCAGTACTTATATCACTATTTATTGTCTGAGAAGCACTCACATATAAACGTAAACCAACACTTCAACTGGGGAAAAAAACTCATATTGAATGACTATACGGAACGCCACCACCATACCACACCCACACCGAGCCCACTTTTATACCAAATAATACATATGCTCCAATCCGAGAATATATCTCATATATACAGTGACCCTGACCCGAGAAGAGGCAGATTTCAACTGCCACCTGTTAATTTCAAGTTAACCACACATTCATGCTTTCCTCCCGAGAATCTAGTAAACACATTACATGACTTTGTCATAGTCAAATCACAGCATCTGTGATTCTCAATGCCCTACGCAGCCCAACTGTCACTACAAGAAGCCCTAGGCCCAACAATAGAAGAAGTCGTATTTCTACACGACCACGTCCTTCTCCTCACATGCCTAATAACACTAGTAATCCTAATATTCACTATTACTGCAACTACAACAGCCTTAACTCACAACGACCCATCAGAAGAAGTAGAACAACTAGAGGCTGCATGAACAGCCGCCCCAATCATAATTCTCATTTTAACAGCCCTTCCATCAGTCCGATCTCTGTACTTGATAGAAGAAGTATTTGACCCATACCTCACAATTAAAACCACTGGCCATCAATGATACTGAAATTACGAATACTCAGACGAAGCCCACATCTCATACGACTCCTACATACTACAAACACACAATCTCCCAAAAGGCTCACCCCGCCTACTTGAAGTTGATCACCGCATGGTAATACCAGCAGGCTTACAAACCCGAATTGTAGTAACCGCAGAAGACGTACTACACTCATGAGCAATTCCATCCTTAGGTATTAAAGTAGACGCCGTACCAGGACGTTTAAATCAAATCCCATTAGCAACATCCCGAACCGGGGTATTTTTTGGCCAATGCTCAGAAATTTGCGGAGCAAACCACAGCTTCATACCTATCGCAGCAGAAGCCATCCCCCTACACCACTTCGAACAATGACTAGCCTCAGAGCAATCACTAAGAAGCTTATATAGCACCAGCCTTTTAAGTTGGGGAGGAAAATACTTTCCTTAGTGAATGCCACAACTAGACATTGTACACATCCTAATAGTATACCTATGAACTTGACTAACTCTCACCCTAATTACACTAAAAATTAAAACTTTCACACTGATCATTAAACCAAAAAAACAAACCACCTTAAACCCCAAACCAACAACATTACCCACGCCATGAACATAAACATATTTGAACAATTCACAAGCCCAGAACTCGCCTTTATCCCCACAACACCCCTATCAATCATAATCCCCCTTTTCCTAGTCTACCACAAGCCAAAACTCATCGGAAATCGCATAACAACTGCCACTGTCCGATTTCTAAAGATATTTATATCAAACATGACAAGTCAACTAACCCTAGAAGGACAAAAATGATCCCGCATACTAGCCGCCCTTATCCTCATAATCCTACTATCTAATCTAATAAGCCTACTACCATATACATTCACATCGACCTCCCAACTATCAATAAACATAGCCCTAGCTCTCCCACTATGACTAGCTACCGTCATTACCGGCCTAAAAAACAAACTATCCGTAACACTTGCCCACCTCTTACCAGAAGGCTCTCCAACCCCACTAATCCCATTCATAATTCTGATTGAAACTGTTAGTCTACTAATACGACCAATCGCACTAGGAGTGCGACTAACAGCCAACATTACTGCCGGCCACCTCCTTATAACCATAGTGAGCTCCGCCACCATCAGTCTTATCAACACCTACATCTCTATTAGCCCACTAGCACTTATCCTATTATCCCTACTTACACTCCTAGAACTAGCAGTAGCCTGCATCCAAGCCTATGTCTTCGTCCTTCTGATTATCCTATATTTACAAGAAAATACATAATGACTCACCAACTACACCAATACCATATAGTCGACCCAAGCCCCTGACCCCTGACCGGAGCAGCGGGGTCCCTGCTGCTCGCCTCAGGACTAGCCCTATGATTCCACACAGCTACAACCCTAGTACTAAAACTAGGACTTCTCACCCTTATACTCACCCTCATTCAATGATGACGAGACATTATCCGGGAGGGCACCTACCAAGGACATCACACTCTAGGCGTACAAAAAAACATGCGATACGGCATAATCCTATTCATCACATCAGAAGTATTCTTCTTCCTGGGCTTCTTCTGAACTCTCTACCACGTCAGTCTTGTACCTACACCGGAACTAGGCGCAGAGTGACCCCCAACCGGAATCATCCCACTCAATCCAATAGACGTACCCCTGCTCAACACCGCAGTACTACTTTCATCCGGTGCAACCATCACATGATCACACCATACTATGATAAAAGGAAATAAAAAAGAAGCCACCTATGCACTAACAATTACCATCTTCCTCGGAACCTACTTTACAGCCCTACAAGTATCAGAATATATAGAAACACCATTTACCATCTCTGATAGTGTATACGGCTCACTATTTTTTGTGGCCACAGGCTTTCACGGCCTCCACGTAATAATCGGAACCTCGTTCTTGATAATCTGCCTAATACGCCTCATCCAATTTCACTTTACAACCACCCACCACTTCGGATACGAAGCCGCAATCTGGTACTGACACTTCGTAGACATTGTCTGATTATTCCTATACGTCTCCGTATACTGATGGGGCTCATATTTCTTTAGTATACAAGTATAAATGCCCTCCAAGCATAAGGCCCCCACAGGGAAGAAATAATCAGCCTCACTCTCCTCATTATTTTAGCCACAGCAACAGCAACCCTCCTATATGCCATTAACGCCATAATACCAAAAAAACCAGATATCAACAAACTCTCCCCCTACGAATGCGGATTTGACCCACTAGGCAATGCCCGCTCCCCTATCTCTATCCAATTCTTCCTAGTTGCAATCCTATTTATTCTATTCGACTTAGAAATTATCTTACTTCTTCCTATCCCTTGAAGCATCAACACAAACCCAACAACAACTACCACAACTATAACTACTACTCTACTAATTACCCTAACACTAGGCCTTGTATACGAATGACTTCAAGGCGGCCTAGAATGAACAGAGTGTTGGGGTAGTCTAACTAGATGTTTGATTTCGACTCAAAAGAACTTAACTATTAAGCCCCAATAATGGAACTAATCAAAACTATCCTAGCTACAGCCTTTATAACCACCATCCTAAGCCTATCTACACAACATAAACACCTCATACTAGCACTTATATGCATTGAAACAATAATACTTCTCATATTCATACTATTAGTCACGTACACCTCAACCTCACTAACCCTATCACAAACCCCAATACCAATTATCCTATTAACTATCTCGGTCTGCGGAGCAGCAGTCGGCCTCAGCCTAGTTGTTGCAATCACACGAACCCACGGAAATGACTTCTTAAAAAACTTGAGCCTTCTATAATGCTTAAAACCCTTATAATAACAATAATATTAATCCCAACAATCCTTACACTAAAGCCCAAAATGCTATACCCAACAACAACCTCTTATATATTTACACTAGCACTACTAAGCCTGACCCTCCTAGAACCTAAATCAAACACGCTCCTAAGCGTGGACTACATCTCAGCACCACTTCTTGCACTCTCCTATTGACTTCTCCCACTAATGACCATCGCCAGCCAACACGCAATAACTAAAGAACCTCTACAACGACAACGAACATTTCTAGCAACACTCACACTCCTACAACTATTTATCTCAACAACATTTATGGCGTCCAACCTAACCCTAATATATATCATATTTGAAGCTACCCTAATCCCCACCCTAATCCTCATCACACGGTGAGGACAACAGACAGAACGACTAACTGCAGGAACATATTTCATACTATATACACTAACAACCTCCTTACCACTACTTATAGCAATTATCTTTATCAATAACTCAACAAATACTCCAACCCCCTTCCTCCAACTATTACACCCCACCAACCAGTGAACTGCCCTCCTACTATGACTAGCCTGCCTAACCGCATTCCTAGCAAAAATACCCATCTACGGACTACATCTATGACTCCCCAAAGCTCACGTAGAAGCCCCTATTGCCGGCTCAATAGTCCTAGCAGCAATCCTGCTAAAACTCGGAGGGTACGGCATTATCCGCGTAATACAAATCTTACCCACAACAAAAACCGACACATTTCTCCCATTCATCGTACTAGCCCTATGAGGGGCTATTCTGGCCAACCTGACATGCCTACAACAAACAGACCTAAAATCCCTAATTGCCTATTCCTCTATTAGCCATATGGGCCTAGTAGTAGCCGCAATCATCATTCAAACACCATGAAGCCTATCCGGAGCTATAGCCCTAATAATCGCCCACGGCTTTACCTCCTCAGCCCTTTTCTGTCTAGCCAACACAACCTATGAACGCACACATACCCGAATCCTAATCCTCACACGAGGATTCCACAATATCCTCCCCATAACCACAACCTGATGGCTCCTAATTAACCTCATAAATATTGCCACCCCCCCCACCCTAAACTTCACAAGCGAACTACTAATTATATCCTCCCTGTTCAACTGATGTCCAACAACCATCATCCTACTCGGACTATCAATACTAATTACCGCCTCCTACTCCCTACATATATTCCTATCAACACAAACAGGACCAACTCTGCTCGACAACCAAACAGAACCAACACACTCACGAGAACATCTACTAATAACACTTCACATTATTCCACTAGTAATAATTTCCATAAAGCCGGAACTAATCATTAGAAGTGTGTGTAATTTAAAAAAAATATCAAGTTGTGACCCTGAAAATAGATATCACCTCGCACACCGAGAGGTTTAGAAGGCCTGCTAACTCTTCAACCTGGTAAACACCAGCCCTCTCTTCTATCAAAGGAGAACAGTTACTCCACTGGTCTTAGGCGCCAAGGCTCTTGGTGCAAATCCAAGTGATAGAAGATGAACCTAGCTACACCAACCATCATTCTAACTATCTTCTTCTCCCTAATTATCTCTACAATCCTACCCCCCTCCAAGCACAACCTCAACAATACCAAGCACACCCTAATATTAACATTCGTAATCAGTATAATTCCCCTCAATTCACTACTAAACAACAACCACGAATTAACAATAACACTACTCCCAATAATCATCACCCCAACAGAAAACATCAACATCACCATAACACTAGATACACTATCATTAATCTTCATTCCAGTAGCATTATTTATTACATGATCCATCACCGAATTCTCCATCTGATATATATCATCCGACCCCAATATCAACAAATTCATTAAATACCTAATCGCCTTTTTAATCACAATAATAATCATCATTACAGCCAACAACATATATCAACTCTTTATCGGCTGAGAAGGCGTAGGAATTATATCCTTCCTCCTAATCGGATGATGGGAGACACGATCAAACGCCAACACAGCTGCCCTCCAAGCCATTATCTACAATCGAATCGGGGATATCGGACTCATCCTCACCACCACATGACTTATCACCTTTTCCTCAATAAACATACAAGAACTACTAATTCAATACAAAATAGTTAACCTCATCCCCACAATAGGCCTAATAGCAGCAGCCATAGGAAAATCTGCGCAATTCGGCCTCCACCCATGACTACCAGCAGCAATAGAAGGCCCTACACCCGTATCAGCTCTTCTCCACTCCAGCACCATAGTAGTAGCCGGAGTGTTCCTACTAATCCGACTACACCCCATCCTTAACAATAGCCACACCATAAAAACAATATGCCTAATCCTCGGAGCAACAACAACCATATTTGCCGCAGCTGCGGCAATCTCACAACACGACATCAAAAAAATCATCGCATTATCAACTACAAGCCAACTAGGACTAATAATAACAATACTTGGACTAAACCAACCCACTCTAGCCTTCCTCCACATAACCATACACTCCTTTTTCAAAGCCCTCCTCTTCCTCTGCTCCGGATCATTCATCCACAGTCTAAACAACGAACAGGATCTCCGAATAATAGGCAACCTACTAAAAACTGCACCTATAACCTCATCATTCACCATCATCGCCAGCCTCTCACTAATAGGTATACCATTCCTATCGGGGTTTTACTCTAAAGACACCATCATCGAAACCATAACCAACTCCTACGTAAACCTATGAGCCCTAACAATTACACTAATCGCAACAATACTCTCAGCTTCATACAGCATACAAATTATTCTACTCGTCCTAACAGGACCATCACACACAACCACAAACCTACACAAAGAAACCAAAAATACCATCTTCCCCCTATTACGCCTTGCCCTTGCTTCAATCCTCATTGGCAGTATTACCAAATTATCAGTCCTACAAACCCCACCTATGACAACAATACCAAAAATAGTAAAACTCATAGCACTAACGATAACAATCCTAGGAATTATCCTATCAAAAGACTTCTTACAGACAACCTTGCCCCACTCCCCCCAAAAACCACGAACCCTTAACCTATTCTTTAACCAACTAGCATTCTTCAATATCCCACATCGAGCCGTAACAATAAATATACTAAAATCAAGCCAACAAATTTCGACAGAACTCATAGACCTATGAACCCTAGAAAACTGAGGACCTAAGGGTCTCATAAAAACACTCACCCAACTAGTCCTCCTCTCAACACAACAAAAAAATATAATCAAAAACTATATAACCACCTTCACCATTACCCTGCTTATCTCGCTAACCCTGACCTTCGCCTAAAAGGACGTCCGCCACCCAACCGAGTCCAACTCAAAATTACCAAAACAGAAAACAAAGCCACGACTAAACCTCAAGCACACACCACTAACCCCCCCCCACCCCAAAAAAAAAAAACACCACTCCCATTCACTTCAAACCACACCCCCTCCTCTAACCAAAAAAAAACCACCGAACCCCGCCCCCCACCCCCAAGAACCAGTATCAACCCACCCCCTACCACTCCAAAACCCAAAAACACAACAAGAAACCAAAACCAACAAATACCAACAACTTCACCCCCTTTTTCCACACTCACACAATAACCAAAAACTACAACCAGCCCCCCCAAATACACGATATACATCACCAACGCCGCATAAGTTCGACCCATCACAACCATAGCAACACAACAAAAAAAGGAAACCCCCATTAAAGAAACAACACCCTGATAAGGTACAACAGCAAAACTTAAAACCACAGCACCAAAAAACACTAAAGTTAAAACAAAATAAAGCAAATACTCTACTAAAAACATAGTTTTTACTCTTCTAGAGTCTTGCGGCCTGAAAAACCACCGTTGTATATCAACTACAAAAACATGACCCACCAACATATACTTTCACTATTCAACCTACTCCCTGTAGGATCAAACATCTCAACTTGATGAAACTTTGGATCAATACTACTTTCCTGCTTAATAATCCAAATTACAACCGGATTTTTCCTAGCAATCCACTACACAGCTAACATCAATTTAGCCTTCTCATCCATCACCCACATCTCCCGAGACGTTCCATATGGATGAATCATACAAAACACGCACACCATCGGCGCATCCCTATTTTTCATCTGCATCTACACCCACATTGCACGAGGAATCTACTATGGCTCATACCTCAATAAAGAAGTCTGACTATCGGGCAGTACTCTCTTAATCATCCTAATAGCCACCGCTTTCTTTGGTTATGTCCTACCATGAGGCCAGATATCATTCTGAGCAGCAACAGTAATCACAAACCTCCTAACCGCCATCCCCTATCTAGGAACAACCCTAACTACATGACTGTGAGGCGGCTTCGCAATCAACGACCCAACACTAACCCGATTCTTCGCTATTCACTTTATCCTCCCATTCGCCATCATCTCTATATCCTCAATCCACATCATACTCCTCCATAACGAGGGCTCCAACAACCCACTGGGAACAAACTCAGATATCGACAAAATCCCCTTCCACCCCTATCACTCCTACAAAGACACCCTTATACTTACAATAATAATTACCTTACTATTCATCATCCTCTCATTTTATCCTAATATCCTGAACGATCCAGAAAACTTCTCAAAAGCTAATCCAATAACCACCCCCCAACACATTAAACCCGAATGATACTTCTTATTCGCCTACGGGATCCTCCGATCAATTCCAAACAAACTAGGCGGAGCCCTCGCCCTAGTCCTATCCATCACCATCCTACTTACAATACCCTTTACCCACACCTCCCACACCCGCTCCATAATATTCCGACCCTTTATACAATTCATATTCTGGTCTTTTACCACTACACTCATCATTATCACCTGAACCGCCACTAAACCAGTAGAACCGCCATTCACAGAAATTGGCCAACTAGCCTCAATTCTATACTTCATATTCTTCATAACTAACCCGATACTCGGCTTGGCCGAGAACAAAATCTCAAACCTTACTTGCTCTAATAGCTTAATAAATCTAAAAGCATTGTTCTTGTAAATCAAAGCCGGGTATTCCTTAGAGCAACAACCAACACTCAACAATTCAATCATCCATAAAACCGTAAAAAATAACTCTCCTAGGACCCCCCCCCACAACCCCCCCAGAGTTTAATCCGGAAATCGGCCTATATATGTACTCTTTACATATATGGTCCTCATATTGCTATGTATAATAATACATTAATCGTTTTGCCTCACGCCTAAAAAACTAAAATTTGACTTTAATTAATTATATACAAAACTGGCTCATTCACATAATTTCTTTCCCTCATTTTCGGGTCGTTCCATTTAACAAAGGTTGTTCGTTATTAGTAATCAGGGCTATCCACTTCAAACCGGTGTCCCATGATTTATCCCTTCCCGTGAAATCCTCTATCCTTTCACCACAGGCATACAGTCCCGCTTTTCACGTCCATATATTGTAACTCCTCCCGTCTATGTCCTTTCCAAGGCCGCTGGTTACACCTTCAAGAACATCTCAATGGTCCGGAACCACCCCGCCTTACTTGCTCTTTCCAAGACCTTTGGTCGCACCCTTTATCCTGGTACATTTGGCCTCATGTTCTTATCACGTATGCCTGCGCCACCCCTGGTTGGTTTTTTTAAGGGTACCTTTCACCTGACACCCATATATGCCCGTTACCGTCACCCCTTCCGGGGTAGACCATTAGTCCAGGTGGAGCTATATTCTTGGTCTAGCACTTTCTCCTATATGGATACATCTCTTAATGCTTGTTAGACATATTCTTCCATAATGCTAAAAATTCCCTTTTTTTTTACTAAAGAAATCCCGCTTTGAGCACGTTTTTTTACCCGATTTTTCAAGTTTTCACCAAAATCAATACCACTTTTCCATACTAAAATTACAAACCCCAAATCCTATAAGAAGTTATTTTTAAAACATTTTTATTTTTTTTTTAACGCGAGAGAAAAAAGATTATAAGAAATCCTATCGATATTTGGGACTACCGAATATCTGCTATTTTCCACAGCACCTCGAATCATAAGCGCAAATTGCCCGAGGCCAAACACAGCCGTTTTTGCCTTTATTTTTCAATCAATCCCGAATTTCTATATATC